TTATATAAATTTATTAGGAAATTTGAATAAGGTGAGTTTTTGATAATTCAAAATTAATTTTTTATAAAATTTTGCCCAATACTGTAATATAAGTTTAATTTTGTGAACTACTAGAATAGAATAAAACTTATGGAATTTAAGTTAAGTCTTTGATGGTTTTGGGGTTTGACGTCAAAGGGGGTAAGGGGGTTTGGGTAAGTTAAAATTAGAAGTAATAATAGAGTTATGTCTAACAAGCATTCATAAATTGTCTTCGGTGGTTGTTTTATGTGGATAAATGATCCTTCACTGTAAGTCCAGCTTCATGGTGGGCTGACCTTCATGCCTTGACGGCTATGGTGAGTCACAGCATCCTAAAAATAAAAAAATACCAACTACGCGAGACCACAGTTATGACCGTCTTGGCTGATTAGACCCGTACCATCGAGATGTCTTATTTAAGGGGAACGTATGGGCGATAACGCATTTGATGGCCCTGAAGTAGGAACCAGATGTCTGATAAAGTTTCAGGTTAGCTACCCCCAAGTTTTATGGGCCCGGAGCGAGAAGAGGGGCATAGGTGGGCGGGTTGTTGGTTTCACGGAGGATGGTAGATATATAGACCAAATGTGGAGAGGGATAGTCATATGGAAGAGAAGAGTTTATGACTGAATGGTGTATGTAAGATAACGCAGATATGTCTTAAGATCATTAATTAAAATGTAAGTCCTGAATATTCATGTGGGAGAAGAGATATATTTGATTAATCATTAATGTCTAGGATCATTAATTAAATGTACTTGCTTATATGCTAGGGGTAAATAATTTAATGTACTATATACATATATGTATGAATGTACTATGTAATTTTATGTACTCAAGAAGTAGTTTAAGTAGAATACCAGCTTTGGGTGCTGATGGTGGGGAGGATTCCTTCTTCTTGATGCCTGAGAAGAGAAGTTCTTCGTTTTTGGTTTACAAGACCAGAGTAATGGTTCTATACTATCAGGGCATAGGTTTCATTTTAGTATATTATTTTCGATGATGCCTGAGATTGGCATAAAGATTAGAATAATTGAGAAGTAGCTGATGGAGGCGAGTTGGCCGATGATTACGAATGGATATTCAACTGGTTGTCCGCCGATTCAGGTAAGGACGAGAAGGTTGGCTACTAGGATTCAGTAGAGTATTTGAGTAATAGGACGGAATATTAGGCTTCGTTGTTTTGAAGTGTGAAGAAGTGGCAGTAAGGCTAGGATAAGGATGGATAGGACTAGAGCTAGGACTCCTCCTAGTTTGTTTGGAATGGAGCGTAGGATTGCATATGCAAATAGGAAGTATCACTCTGGTTTGATATGTGGTGGTGTATTAAGTGGATTTGCTGGTGTGTAATTATCTGGGTCTCCAAGTAGGTCTGGGAAAAATAGGACCAGGACTATTAGGAATATAATTATAATGAAAATGCCTAGAATATCTTTAATTGTGTAGTATGGGTGAAATGGGATTTTATCGGCGTCTGAGTTTAGACCTGTTGGGTTGTTTGAGCCTGTTTCGTGGAGAAATAGGAGATGGACGATTACCAGGGCTGCGATGATAAATGGGAGAATAAAATGGAATGCGAAGAAACGTGTTAAAGTGGCTTTATCTACTGAGAATCCTCCTCAAATTCATTCTACCAGGGTAGTGCCGATATATGGGATGGCTGAGAGGAGATTTGTAATTACTGTTGCCCCTCAAAATGATATTTGTCCTCATGGAAGTACATAGCCTATGAATGCTGTAGCTATTACTGCAAATAATAGGATTACTCCGATATTTCATGTTTCTATAAATGCGTAGGATCCGTAGTACATTCCTCGTCCTACATGGAGAAATAAGCAGATAAAAAATATTGAAGCTCCATTAGCGTGTATATATCGAATTAGTCATCCATAGTTTACGTCTCGGCAAATATGTGTAACTGATGAGAATGCTGTTATTGTGTCTGATGTGTAGTGTATGGCTAGGAATAAGCCTGTAAGAATTTGAATTACGAGGCATAGACCTAGGAGGGAGCCAAAGTTTCATCAGGATGAGATGTTAGATGGGGCAGGGAGGTCGATGAAAGAGTGGTTAATGATTTTAAATAGGGGGTGAGTTTTTCGGATGTTTGTCATTAGGTTTCTGTAGTTGAATTACAACGATGATTTTTCATGTCATTAGTCACAGTTGAATGCTGTGTAGAAATAATGACTAACTATATTTTTGTTTTAAGTTTATTATTTTTGACTGGTTGTCTTGGGTTAGCTTTAAAGCCTTCTCCTATTTATGGGGGGTTTGGTTTAATTATGAGTGGGTTTGTGGGTTGTCTAATAGTTTTAGGGTTTGGTGGATCCTTTTTAGGTCTAATGGTGTTTTTAATTTATTTGGGAGGAATAATAGTAGTGTTTGGGTATACGACAGCTATAGCTACTGAGGAGTATCCTGAGACTTGAGGGTCTAATTGGTTTGTTTTTGGTTTTTTAATTGCAGGGGTTTTAATGGAAATGTTTTTTGTGTATTTTCTTGATTATTATAATGGGGAGGAGGTAGTTGATTTTGATAGTCTAGGTGATTGATTGATGTATGAGATTGATGATGTTGGTGTAATATTAGAGGGTGGTATTGGGGTTGCCGCGATGTATAGTTGTGCTACTTGAATAATAGTAGTTGCTGGATGGTCTTTGTTTGCTGGAATTTTTATTATTATTGAAATCACTCGAGATTAATGATAAAGAGGGTAGTGGTTAGTAGAATAGAAAGTAAAAATGATATAAAATATAGTTTTACTAATCCTTTTTGGTTAGTTAGTAGTTTTGATATATAAGAGTGTATAGTTGAAGTAGATTTTGGGATTGATTTCTCTAGTCAATACAGATCTAGAAGGTTAAGTGATGTTTTGAAGCTTAGGTTAAGTGTTTTGTTTGGAATAATTCGATGGATGATTGATGGGAAGTAGCCTAGTGATGTGGAAAATGATGAATACGAGTTTTTTTTACTTATGGAAAGGTTTAATGTGAGGTTATTTAGTTCTAGGGCTAGTAGAAAGCCTAGGATAGAGATTAGCAGGGCTGTAGTTTTTAAGTATCATGGTATAGTGAGAACTTGGATGTTAGTTGGTGGGATATTATATGTAATGAAAAATCCAGCTAGGATGCTTCCAAATGCTAGGCGTTTAATAGGGTTAGTAAGATCTGGGTTATTTTCATTGATTGAGATTAATGGTGGGAATCGTGGTTTTGTTATGACTACAAAGTAAATAATTCGTATGCTGTAGATAGCTGTTATTGATGTGGCGATTAGTGTAATTAGTAGGGCTCAGGCGTTGGTATTGCAGGTATTGATAGCTTCAATGATTAGGTCTTTTGAGTAGAAACCTGTTAGGAATGGTATTCCTGTTAGGGCAAGACTACCAATTGTTAGGCAGGATGATGTGAATGGCATAGTTTTTATTATGTTTCCTATTTTTCGAATGTCTTGTTCATCGTTTAGACTGTGAATAATTGATCCGGAGCATATGAAGAGCATGGCTTTGAAGAATGCATGTGTGCAGATATGTAAGAATGCTAGATATGGTTGATTAATTCCTAATGTAACTATTATTAGGCCTAGCTGACTTGATGTGGAAAATGCTACAATTTTTTTAATATCGTTTTGGGTGAGGGCACAGATAGCGGTAAATAGGGTAGTTAGTGCTCCTAGACATAGTATTATAGTTAGGATTGATGGGTTGTTGGATGTTATAGGGTGAAACCGAACTAGTAGAAAAATTCCTGCTACTACTATTGTGCTTGAGTGTTGTAGGGCTGAAACTGGTGTGGGTCCTTCTATGGCTGATGGAAGTCATGGATGAAGGCCGAATTGGGCTGATTTTCCTGTGGCTGCAATTAGTAAACCGAGCAGTGGAATTAGATTATTATTATTGGTTAATAGAATTTGTTGAAGTTCTCAGGAGTTTATGTTTAGACAAAATCATGTTATAGCTAAGATAAAGCCGATATCACCGATTCGGTTATATAAAATTGCTTGAAGAGCTGCGGTATTTGCGTCTGCTCGTCCAAATCATCATCCGATGAGGAGGAAAGATATAATACCTACTCCTTCCCATCCGATAAATAGTTGAAATAGATTGTTAGCTGAAGTTAAAATTAGTATAGTGATTAAAAACAATAGTAAGTATTTAATAAATCGATTAATGTGAGGATCTGAGTGTATATATCATGAGGAGAATTGTATGATAGACCATGTAACGAATAGGGCTACGGATAGAAATATAGTTGAGAAATAATCTATTTTAAAGCTTATTGTGAGCTCAATAGAATTGATTGTGATTCAATGTCAGGTAGTAATTATGTATTCTGTGTTGTGATAAAATAATATTATGAGAGGTAAGAGGCTTAGAAAGAATGAGAGTTTGATTGATAGTGTTGCATATATTGGAAAATTAATATGTTTGAACAGGCTAGTTGAGGAGATTAAAATTGGTGATATAAGAATGAGAAAAATTGCTATAATAAATGATGTAATGATATTTATTACTTTTATTTGGAATTGCACCAAGGTTTTTGGTTCCTAAGACCAATGGATTACTTCTATCCTATAAAAGTAAGAAAGCCATGTGGTTAAACATGGGGGCATGAGTTAGCAGTTCTTGCGTACTTTCTTGGTAAATAAGAAGTGTTGAACTCCTGTTTTTAGATTCACAGTCTAATGTTTTTGTAAACTATATTTACATATTGTCAACCCTGTAATTAGTTTTGGGTTAATAGTTAATAGGACTAGGGGGATAATGTGGAGAATTATAAGTGTTAGTTCTCGGGTGTGGGAAGGTTGGAGATTGTTTATGTGACTTGTTAGTTTTCCTCGTTGGGTTGTGATAATTATATATATTGAGTATATGCCTGTAATAATAATGTTGACTCCTATTAGGATAATTGAAAAGTTGGATCAAGAAAATAGTGATATGGTAATAAATAGTTCTCCTATGAGATTGATTGATGGTGGTAGAGCAAGATTAGCTAGGCTTGCTACTAATCAGCAAGTTGCTATGAGTGGAAAGATTATTTGAAGTCCTCGGGCTATAATTATAGTTCGGCTGTGAATCCGCTCATAGTTGGAGTTTGCTAAGCAGAATAGAAGTGATGAAGTTAGGCCGTGAGCAATTATTAATATTGTAGCTCCTATAAAGCTCCAAGGAGTTTGAATTATAATTGATGCAATTACTAAAGCTATATGGCTAACTGAGGAATAAGCGATTAGGGATTTTAGGTCTGTTTGGCGTAGGCAAATTGAGCTTGTTATGATTATACCCCACAGGGATAGTAGGATGAAGGGATAGGCTATGTATTTTGTTAGTGGGTCCAGAATGATGGCAATTCGTATTATTCCGTAACTTCCTAGTTTTAAGAGAATTGCCGCTAGGATTATGGATCCTGCAATGGGTGCTTCAACATGGGCTTTTGGAAGTCATAGGTGAACTCCATATAGAGGTATTTTAATTATAAATGCTATTATGCATGCTAGTCATAAGATGTTGTTGGATCATAAGGGGTTCAGGGGGTTAGTTGTTAGTGATAGTATGGTAAAGTTGAGTGTACCTATGGAGTTTTGGATAAAGATAAGGGCGATTAAGAGTGGGATAGAGCCGATGAGGGTATAGAATAAGAAGTAAAGTCCTGCGTTTAACCGTTCTGTTTGATTGCCTCATCGTGTAATAATAATTAATGTAGGAATAAGGGTAGCTTCAAATAGAATATAAAATATGATTAGCTCAGTTGCTGAAAAAGTTATTACTAGAAGAATTTGTAGGCTAACTAGTATTGAAATATAGAGTTTTTGGTAGGTGAAGTTTTCTTTTTTTAGATGATTTTGACTAGCTATAAGTATAAGGGGTAATAGTCAAGTTGTTAAAATAATAAGTGGGGATGATAGAGGATCTGAGGAGAATATAGTTGAAAAGTTAAGAGGGCTTCCGTCAGTTTGTCATAGAATTGAAAGGCTAATAAGGCTAATCATGAAACTGTAGGAAGTGACGTTTATTCAGGTTTTTTTCGGTTTTGATAGTCATGTTAACGGGAGAAGTATGAGTGATGGAAAAATAATTTTTAGCATTGAAGTAAATTGAGGTTTTGGACGTAGTCGGTACCATAGGTGTTGGACACTTTAACTAATAGGGCTAGTCCTACTGCTGCTTCGCATGCTGCAAATACTAAAATAGTAATTGGAATAGGTATAGATGCTATAGAGTTAGAATTCAGGGAAGCTAGGGATGTTATAATAAATAAGGATAATATTATTCCTTCTAAGCATAGAAGAGTAGATATTAAGTGAGAACGAAACGTTAATGTTCCTAGAAGTGAAAGTATGAAGGCTAGTGTGAGATTAATAAAGGCAGATGACATTTTTGGTAATTATGAATAGGATCATAATCTAATGAGTCGAAATCATTAATTTTATTTAAACTAATTACCAGCTATTCTGTTCATTCGAGTCCTTTTTGAGTTCATTCATAGGTTAGGCCTAATGATAGAATGGTGACTAAGATTAAAGCTGAGATTATTATTACATTGGTATTAGTTGTTTGGATTGCTCATGGAAGAGGAAGTAGTAGGGCAATCTCTAGATCAAATAATAGGAATGTGATAGCTACTAGGAAAAATTTTATTGAAAATGGTAAACGAGCAGAGCTTGATGGGTCAAACCCACATTCATATGGATTGGCTTTTTCTGTATATAAGTTTATTTGGGGGAGTCAGAATGCAACTGAAATTAGGATCAATGATAGGATAGTATTAATAAATATGATAATTATAAGATTTATTACTCTCTTCTGATGTTGTTCAGAATCTACTAATTGGAAGTCAGTCATATTAATTATACTAAAAGAGTAAGATCCTCATCAATAGATGGATACATATAGGAAGAGTCAGACTACGTCTACAAAGTGTCAATATCACGCTGCTGCTTCAAATCCAAAATGGTGTTTTGATGTAAAGTGAAATTTTAGTTGTCGTAGGAGACAAACTACGAGGAATGTAGTTCCAATAATTACATGGAGCCCGTGGAATCCTGTTGCTATAAAGAAGGTGGAGCCGTAAATTCCGTCTGAAATAGAGAATGGAGTTTCAAAATATTCTGAGGCTTGAAGTATGGTGAAGTAAAGTCCTAATAGAATAGTAATTAGTAGGGCTTGATTTATATGATTTCGTTTGCCTTCTATGAGACTATGGTGGGCTCATGTAATTGAAACACCTGATGCTAGTAGCACTGATGTATTTAATAGTGGGACTTCTAGAGGATTAAGAGGAGTAATTCCTGTTGGAGGTCAGCAACCTCCGAGATCGTGGGTTGGTACTAGGCTTGAATGGTAGAAAGCTCAGAAGAAGCCAGCAAAGAAAAATACTTCAGAGACAATGAACAAGATTATTCCATATCGAAGACCTTTTTGTACAATAGGGGTATGATGGCCTTGATAGGTTCCTTCACGAATAATATCTCGTCATCACTGATATATAGTAAGTGTATTGGCTAGTAGTCCTAGAGACAGAAGAATGGTTGAGCTATAGTGAAATCATATTACTAATCCAGATGTAAGTAGAAGGGCTGAAAATGCTCCTGTAAGTGGTCATGGACTTGGGTTAACTATATGATAGGCATGGGTTTGGTGGGTCATTATGTGTTATCGTGTAGATATAGGCTTACTAGAAGAGTAAATACGTATGCTTGAATTAGGGCTACAGCAAACTCTAGTACTGTGAGAAGGAGTAAAATAATGAATGTAATAGTAGCGGTGGGTGGGCTAATATTTATAAGGACTAGGGTTGCTCCTCCAATTAGATGCATAAGTAGATGCCCTGCGGTAATATTGGCTGTCAATCGTACTGCTAGAGCTATAGGTTGAATAAATAGACTAATTGTTTCGATAATAATTAGTATAGGGATAAGTGAAATAGGGGTGCCTTGTGGAAGGAAATGAGCTAAGGAGCTTTTTAATTTATGGCGAAACCCTAATAGGACTGCTCCTGCTCATAGTGGGATTGCTATACTAAGATTTATTGATAGTTGAGTAGTCGGTGTAAATGTGTGTGGAAGAAGGCCTAGAAGGTTAGTTGAGCTGATGAATATAATAAGGGAGACAATTATTAGAGTTCAAGTCCGTCCTTTTGGTGTGTGAATAAGTATTATTTGTTTGATAATTAGTTTGATTAGTCAGTGTTGAAATGAGTGAAGCCGATTACTAATTAAACGTTCTGATGATGGGAATAGAATAGATGGAAATATGATAATAGTAATTACAATTGGGAGTCCTATTACTGAGGGAGTGATAAAAGAGGCAAATAGATTTTCGTTCATTTTGATTCTCAAGGAGTTTTTGTTTCTTGTGCTGTAAAGGTTTTTGGGGATGGAGGAGTGGGAAAAGATTGTGAGGAAATTTTTAGTTGAAATAAAATAAATAGTGTAGCCATAGATGAGATGATGGTAATAAATCATGTGGATGTATCTAGTTGTGGCATGTCACTATGGAGATTTAGGGTCTCTAACTTTAACTTAAAAGGTTAACGCTCTAAGCTTCACAGTGAGATTAAATTATTGAGGCTGATCAGTTTTCGAAGTGTTTTAGTGGCACTATTTCTAGAACAATAGGTATGAAGCTGTGATTAGACCCGCAGATTTCAGAGCATTGACCGTAAAATAATCCTGGACGGTTAGAGGTTACTGTTGCTTGATTTAGGCGTCCTGGGATAGCGTCAGTTTTTAGTCCTAGTGAGGGAACAGCTCATGAGTGGAGAACGTCTTCTGATGAGATAAGCATTCGGATTGGAAGTTCTATTGGTAAAACTACTCGGTTGTCAACTTCTAATAGTCGTAGGTCACCTGGTTTTAAGTCAGTTGTTGGAATTATGTAAGAGTCAAAGCATAGATCTTCATAGTCAGTATATTCATAGCTTCAGTATCATTGGTGGCCTATAGTTTTTACTGTTAGTACAGGGTTATTAATTTCGTCTATCATATATAAAATTCGTAGTGAGGGAAGTGCAATTAAAATAAGAATAACAGCTGGTAAGATAGTTCAAACAGTCTCTACTTCTTGGGCATCTATTGTGCTTGTATGTGTAAGTTTTGTTGTTAATATCAGTGAAATAATATAAAGTACTAAGGTGCTAATAAGGAAAACAATCATTAGTGTGTGGTCATGGAAGTTTATTAATTCTTCTATAATAGGGGATGTGGCATCTTGTAGACCTAATTGGAATGGGTAAGCCATGTAAGATATATAGATTTAAGTCTATAATTTAACCTTGACAAGGTTATGTAATTGTTTTACTAATATCTCATTGAGAAAGACATAGAGGCTATGAGGTTGGCTTGAAACCAGTTTTAGGGGGTTCGAATCCTTCCTTTCTTATTTTACTTTTACGTAAGAAGGCTCTTCGAATGTATGATAAGGAGGTGGGCAGCCATGTAGTCACTCTAAGTTGGTTGAAGAATAAGATACTGTTAGAACTTCTCGTTTTGAAGCGAATGCTTCTCAGATTATAAAAATTATTAGTAGGACGGCTGTAAGAGAGATAAATGATCCTATAGATGATACTGTATTTCATGTGGTATAAGCATCTGGATAATCTGAGTATCGTCGTGGTATGCCTGAGAGTCCTAGAAAATGTTGAGGGAAGAATGTTATGTTAACTCCTACAAATATAATGGCAAAGTGTGTTTTTGCTCATATATCGTCTAGGGTATATCCTGTGAATAGGGGGAATCAGTGGACAAAACCAGCTATAATAGCAAATACTGCTCCTATAGACAGTACATAATGGAAATGGGCTACTACATAATATGTGTCATGAAGTACAATGTCGAGTGAGGAGTTTGAGAGGACAATTCCTGTTAACCCACCTACTGTAAATAGGAAGATAAAGCCTAGGGCTCAAAGTATAGCTGGAGATCATTTGATATTACCTCCGTGTAGTGTTGCAAGTCAGCTAAATACTTTTACGCCTGTTGGGATAGCGATAATTATTGTGGCAGATGTAAAGTAGGCTCGTGTGTCTACATCTAAGCCTACTGTAAACATGTGATGTGCTCATACAATAAAACCTAGGAAGCCAATTGATATTATAGCTCAGACTATTCCCATGTACCCGAATGGTTCTTTTTTACCGGAGTAATAAGTAACTACATGAGAGATAATTCCGAACCCAGGCAGGATAAGGATATAAACTTCGGGGTGGCCAAAGAATCAGAATAGATGTTGATATAGAATTGGGTCTCCACCTCCTGCAGGGTCAAAGAAAGTTGTGTTTAGGTTTCGGTCAGTTAATAGTATTGTAATTCCTGCTGCTAGTACTGGGAGGGATAATAGGAGCAGAACGGCTGTAATTAGTACGGATCATACAAACAGTGGTGTTTGATATTGGGTTATAGCTGGTGGTTTTATATTAATAATAGTGGTAATAAAGTTAATAGCTCCTAGAATTGAGGGTACACCGGCCAAGTGAAGAGAGAAAATTGTCAGGTCTACTGATGCTCCAGCATGGGCTAAGTTTCCAGCTAAAGGTGGGTATACTGTTCATCCTGTACCGGCTCCTGCTTCAACTATGGATGATGCTAATAGGAGCAGGAAAGATGGTGGTAGAAGTCAGAAGCTTATATTATTTATTCGTGGGAATGCTATATCGGGAGCTCCAATCATAAGTGGTACGAGTCAGTTTCCAAAGCCCCCAATTATTATTGGTATTACTATGAAGAAGATTATAACAAACGCATGGGCGGTAACAATGACATTATAGATCTGGTCGTCCCCTAAAAGTGCACCTGGTTTTCCGAGTTCAGCTCGGATCAGAATGCTCAATGCAGTCCCTACTATTCCGGCTCAAGCTCCGAATAGGAGATATAGGGTGCCAATGTCTTTGTGGTTAGTTGAGAATAATCAACGATTAATGAACATAGGTAAAATGGCTGAGTAAGCATTAGACTGTAAATCTAAATACAGAGGTTTAAGTCCTCTTTTTACCAAGCCTTAAGGTGTTAGTCATGTCGAATTGCAAATTCGAAGGGGTAGAGCAATATATCTACTAAGGCTTCTCCCGCCCCTTTTCTGATAGGCGGGAGAAGTAGATTGAAGCCAGAAGTAGGGTATTTAGCTGTTAACTAAAATTTCGTAGGTTTAATTCCTACCAATCTAGTAAGGTCTTAGCTTAATTAAAGCGATTGATTTGCATTCAATAGATGTAGGAAGTAGTCTTACAGTCCTTATCAGAAGTTAAACTTGTTTGTTTTCTTAGGGCTTTGAAGGCTCTTGGACTGCATATATCCTAAACTTCTAAATGATTAGTTGTGGTGATAGAGGGAGAATTAATGTGCTGATGATAGTAAGTGATGGAAGGATAATATTGTTTTTATAATTTAAATGGTGGGTTAATATTTTTGAGTTATTATTAGTTGGGAATATGGTGAGAGAAGTAGAGTAGATCAGACGTGTGTAGAAAAATAGGTTTAATAGGGCTATAATAGCTATTATTGTGGTAATAATTAGGCAGTTGTTTTTTAGTAGTTCTGTGATAATAGCTCATTTTGGTAAAAATCCTGTTAGTGGGGGTAGACCTCCTAGGGAGAGGAGGATTAATGGAGTTAATACAAGGGTTGTTGGAGCCTTATTTCATAGGAGTGAGATTGAGTTGATAGTTGTTGATGCATTAAGTATAAGCATGAGGAATATGGGAACAGTGAGGATAATATAAATTAGTAAGTTAAGAAGTGTTATAGTTGGGTTGTAGGGCAGGATAGCTAATATCCATCCTATGTGAGCGATTGATGAATATGCTACGATTTTTCGCATTTGTGTTTGGTTAAGTCCACCTCATGCTCCGATAAGAATAGATGAAATTGCTAGGATCATAATGATGGTTGGATTAAGTAGCTGATAAAATTGAAATAGGATTGATAGTGGGGCAATTTTTTGTCATGTGAGGAGGATTAGTCCTATGTGTAGTGGGATTCCTTGTGTTACTTCTGGGAGTCAAAAGTGGAATGGGGCTAGTCCTAGTTTCATTGATAGTGCAATTAGAGTAATGTTGAGTAGAAGGCTGTTTGTTTGTTGTTGAAATGTTCATAGTCCGAGTTGTTTAAAATTTAGGATAATAGCTAAAAGGATGATTATTGAGGCTGTTGCTTGTGTAATAAAATATTTTGTTGCTGCTTCAGTTGATCGGGGATTTTTTTTATTAATTAATAGGGGAATGATTGCTAGTAAACTTAGTTCTAATCCTACTCATATGAGTAGAAGGTTGGAGCTTGATATTGTGATGACGGGACCAATGAGGATAGTGAAGTAAATAATGATAATGGTGATAGGATTTATTAGTACGGGAAGGGTTTAAACCAACGTTTTCGGGGTATGGGCCCGATAGCTTAATTAGCTGACCTTACTATGTTAGGATTAGGTGTATTGGTAGCACGAAGAATTTTGAATTCTTAAGAATAGGTTCAATTCCTATTATCCTAGAAACAAGAGGGCTTAAACCTCTATATTTTACTCTATCAAAGTAACTCTTTTGTCAGACATGTTTCTAGATGTATGGTGGGATACTTGCTATAAAGATAGGTAAGGAGATATGTCATGTACATAGTGCTAGTGTAAGGGGGAGAAAATTTTTTCATAGGAGATGTATAAGTTGGTCATAACGAAAGCGGGGGTATGATGCCCGAATTCATAGAAATGTTGTTGAGAGTAATAGCGTTTCTGTTATAAAATTAATTGAGTAGAGTTCTGGGTAGTTAATTATATGGATGGGGCCTAGGAAGACAATGGATGTTAGGGCATTTATAAGAATAATGTTTGTATATTCCGCTATAAAAAATAGTGCAAAGGGACCTGCAGCGTACTCAACGTTAAACCCGGAAACTAGTTCTGATTCTCCTTCTGTTAGGTCGAATGGAGCTCGATTTGTTTCTGCTAGGGTTGAGATGTATCATATTATAGCTATTGGTCAGGCAGGTAGAATTAGTCATATGTGTTCTTGGGTATAAATAAGTATTTGTAATGAGAATGAGCCGCTTATTAATAAAACTGATAAGAGAATAATAGCTATTGTGACCTCATATGAAATTGTTTGTGCTACTGCTCGTAAGGCACCAAATAGCGAGTATTTTGAGTTTGATGCTCATCCTGACCATAAGATAGAATATACTGAAAGACTTGATGTAGCTAAAATGAATAAAACACCTAGGTTTAGATTGATTAGTGGGTGTGGTATTGGTAGTGGAATTCATAGGCTTAGGGCTAGTGTGAGTGAAAGGGTTGGTGCAATAATAAATAGTGAAATGGAGGTAGTTAGGGGACGCATAGGTTCTTTAATAAAGAGTTTTATAGCGTCTGCGAATGGTTGAAGGACTCCGTATGGACCTACAACGTTAGGGCCTTTTCGTAGTTGTATGTAGCCCAAAATTTTTCGTTCTACTAGTGTTAAAAAGGCTATGGCAATAAGGATCGGGACTAATAATATAAGGATATTAATAAAATACACTATTAGGAAGAGGATTTGAACCTCTGGGAACAAGGTTTTAAGTCTTACGCAATTTCCTGGCTCTGCCACCCTAATAGCCTTGTCTAGGCAAAGAGTTAACATACTTACTATATTTAGATTAATTCATATATTAAGTTGGGGGCGCTTATTTATAAGGTGGCTCCATTTCTCTTGTCCTTTCGTACTGGGAGAAATTGTTAATAGATAGAAACCGACCTGGATTACTCCGGTCTGAACTCAGATCACGTAGGACTTTAATCGTTGAACAAACGAACCATTAATAGCTTCTGCACCATTGGGATGTCCTGATCCAACATCGAGGTCGTAAACCCTAATTGTCGATATGAACTCTTAAATAGGATTGCGCTGTTATCCCTAGGGTAACTTGGTCCGTTGATCAAAAAAGATTTTTGGGTCAATAAGATAGATTGCTTACTTTGATTTGTGGATCTATGTTAAAATCATTCGGAGGATTTTCTTTTCTCCGAGGTCACCCCAACCGAAATTATGAGTTTACATCATTGTGGTTATTCCATTAGGTAACTTTATTAGTATGATTAAACTGATAAATTAAAGCTCCATAGGGTCTTCTCGTCTTATTATAGTATTTCAGCCTCTTCACTGAAAGGTCAATTTCACTGATCAAAAATAAGAGACAGTCAAACCCTCGTCTAGCCGTTCATGCTAGTCCCTAATTAAGGAACAAGTGATTATGCTACCTTTGCACGGTCAGGATACCGCGGCCGTTAAACTTTAGTCACTGGGCAGGCAATGCCTCTAATACTTAATATGCTAGAGGTGATGTTTTTGGTAAACAGGCGGGGTTTTAGTTTGCCGAGTTCCTTTTATTTTTTTTAATCTTTCCTTATAGCACTCCTGTGTTGGATTAACAAGTTGTTTTTAGATCTATTAATTTATAGTTTTTATCTATAGGTTGATAATTAACAATGGTTATCCGAGTTGTTATACGCTTGTGCTTGGAGAATAAAATTCTTGTTACTCATGTTAACAGTATCTCATCTATACATTAATAGATTAACCCAATTTTTAATGTAGGAATTTATTATTACTTGTTAAATTATTTAAATGCTAATGTTGAGCTTGAACGCTTTCTTTATTGGTGGCTGCTTTTGGGCCTACAATGGTTTGGTTATTTATTGAGTTTATTCACTACTTAAGGTTTTTTCCTTTTCCTAAAGAGCTGTCCCTCTTTTGGCTATATTTAAAATTTACATGAGGATTAAATGTTCTTTTGGTAAATTTTAAGTTGAACTTAAATTCATTATTTGGGTAACCAGCTATCACCAAGCTCGTTAGGCTTTTCACCTCTACCTAAAAATCTTCCCACTATTTTGCAACATAGACGGGTTGATTCGTTTAAATTGTTTTTAGGTAGCTCGTTTGGTTTCGGGGTATTTAGCTTTAATGCTTTTAGTTAAATTTATTCTAGTTAACTCATTATGCAAAAGGTACAAGGTTTTATCTTTGCTTATTGCTACTTTTAATTATTCTTTCATCTTTCCCTTGCGGTACTTACTCTATAGCTCCTATGAAATAATTTCTTTCTCCAATACTTTTACGAGATTAAATGGTTTAATTTATAGTGTGAAATAGTTATATTATTAAGAGTTGAGGGCTAGGATTAGTTCAAAGTGTTCATTTATTATGAATTCTTCTGGGTGTAGGCCAGATGCTTTGTAATTAAGCTACACTGTGATTATTCCAAGCACACTTTCCAGTATGCTTACCTTGTTACGACTTATCTCCTCTCGTAAATTTTGTTTATGAATTATTTATAGTTTAATTTATTTAGTTTGAGGAGGGTGACGGGCGGTGTGTGCGTACTTCATTGCTCAATTCAATTAAGCTCTCTATTCTTAATTTACTACTAAATCCTCCTTTATCCTTTAATTTCATAAAGGGTTTCGTAAATGTTCTTTAATAAGAAAATGTAGCCCATTTCTTCCCATCTCATTGGCTACACCTTGACCTAACGTTTTTATGCTAAATTCTTGTGCTTACTTTAGTTCCTTTTTAGGGTTCGCTGAAGATGGCGGTATATAGGCTGAATTAGCAAGAGATGGTGAGGTAGAGCGGGGTTTATCGATTATAGAACAGGCTCCTCTAGGTGGATATAAAGTACCGCCAAGTCCTTTGAGTTTTAAGCTATAGCTAGTAGTTCTCTGGCAAATAATTTTGTTGTCAAATTATTGAGGTTTAGGGCTAAGCATAGTGGGGTATCTAATCCCAGTTTGGGTCTTAGCTATCGTGTAGCATAACAATATTAGAATTACTTTCGTTATTGGATTTAGGTCCTAACAATGAATTTTCACATATAAGTTGGATTTTAATTCTATTTATGGGTTTATAGTTAACACGTTTTACGCCGAGAGGTAATTAGTTTGGGTTAATCGTATGACCGCGGTGGCTGGCACGAAATTTACCAACCCTAAGAGGTATAGCTTAGTCAAACTTTCGTTCATTGCTTAATATTTATCACTGCTGAGTCCCGTGGGGGTGTGGCCAGGCAAGGCGTCTTAAGCTATGGTATGTGCTTGATGCCCTCTCCTTAAATTTTGTATAAATATTTAAGGGATTTTACACCGGTTTATGGATGTTTGCATGTGTAATCTTACCTCCAACTAATTATAAGGCCAGGACCAAACCTTTGTGTTTATGGGATTAAAAAATCCATCTAAGCATTTTCAGTGCTTTGCTTTGTTTTAAGCTACATTAAC